GAAAGGAAATGTCACAATATTTTTTTTATACATGTCAAAGTGATGGAAAACAAAAAATATCTTTTACATATCCACCCAGTTTGTTAACTTTTTTGGAAATGATACAAAGAAAGATATCTTTGTACACAACAGAAAAATTATTCTCTAATGAACTATATAATTATTTAATTCATATTAATGAACAAAAAAAGAACAAGCAAAGCAACGAGTTTATAAATAGAATTGATGCTTTAGACAAAGAATATCTTTTTTGGAATATACTCGAAAAAAGGACTAGATTATATAATTGTAATAATGAGACCAAAAAAAAAGAATACTTATCTAAGATATATGATCCTTTTATGAACGGACCCCATCGCGGAACAACCAAAAAAAGGTCTGCACCTTCAACCATAAATGAAAGTTTTATCGAAAATTCCATAGAGACAGTTTGGATAAATAAGATTCATGGTATCCTTCTTACTGATTCTCAAGAATTTGAAAAAAAAATAGATAATCTATTTGATCAAAAATCATTATCAACAAAAATGGGTCATTTCTTGACTTTAATTAGTAAATTTGATAAAGACTCAACACTGAATTTCCATTCGAAAGGGCTTTATTTATTTCCAGAACAAGAAAAAATGGATTCAGAAGATCGAGAAAAATTTTTAAAATTTTTATTTGATTCCGTTATATAAAAATTCGTTTTGAACATATAGATGTCTTTCACATCCCAACTATAATAATGAATAAACTCTTAATTTCTGAATGGCAGTTCCAAAAAAACGCACTTCAATGTCAAAAAAGCGTATTCGTAAAAATTTTTGGAAAAAGAAAGGATACTGGGTGGCGTTAAATGCTTTTTCGTTATCTAAATCTCTTTCTACTGGAAATTCAAAAAGTTTTTTATGCGACAAGTAAATAAAAAAATATTAGAATAATTGTAATCCGTCTTACTTGACAATTTTATTAATTTTATAATTTATTAGAAATTAATATTTCCTAATTTTTTGTTTTTAACTGATCAATATGAAATGGATCCCCCTTTCATCGCTTTTTTTATATTATGAAGAATAATAAAATTATTTTTATATCTACTGAATTATAAAAAAGGGGGATGGGATGGGGATTATTATTTCCCCATCGACTCCCCTGCTGTTACAATGAAAAAAGTTTATATATATATATAAGAATAGGTATAAAATTTTTAGTAAAAATCACAAGAAATACACGTTTTCCTCTCAATCAATACAAGCCCTTATACCATACCATTTTACATTTTACTGGATATTCTGTACGAAGAATGTGTTAATTTTGAGTAATCCAAAATAAATCTTGGTCATTTAAAAAAGATATAATCCTTTTTTTGATTCAAATTAATGAAATCAGATAAATCAAAACGAAATCATTAAAAATGTCAATAAATAATAAGAAGGGTTATTTAAAATTCTATCCCTAAATTGAAAGTAGATCTTTAATAATTACAAAAGTTATATCCCGATAGAACATAAACTATACAAAAATCCACTATCCATTATTATATTAATTTAAATAAAAGCGACACTTTATTATTATATTGCATTATTGAACATTCCTATTTGAACGAATTTGTATTCATCAATTTAAGCGTTTCCTACAAAATATTTCATTAAATAAAAACCCCCTAGACAATTAAATAGGAACACGCTATTATTGTTTTTAACAAGCCGCTATGGTGAAATTGGTAGACACGCTGCTCTTAGGAAGCAGTGCTAGAGCATCTCGGTTCGAGTCCGAGTAGCGGCATAGCTTCTTATAAAATAAAATAAAAATAGATACAATAGAATAAAAAATTAAATTATTGATTTCCATTTTCGGAATTATATACTTCTTTATTTTTAATTTAAAATTTTTTATGATATTTTCTATTTTAGAGCATATATTAACTCATATCTCTTTTTCGATCGTTTCAATTGTAATTACAATCCATTTTATAACCTTATTAGTCGACGAAATCGTAGAACTATATGATTCGTCAGAAAATGGTCTGATAGCTAGTTTTTTCTGTATAACAGGATTATTAGTTACTCGTTGGATTTATTTGGGGCATTTCCCGTTAAGTGATTTATCTGAATCATTAACCTTCCTTTCCTGGAGTTTCTCCATTATTCATATAATTCTTTATTTTAAAAAACAAAAAAACCATTTAAGTGCAATAACCGCACTAGGTGCTATTTTTACCCAGGGATTTGCTACTTCGGAGCTTTTAACTCAAATGCATAAATCCGCAATATTAGTACCCGCTCTACAATCCCAGTGGTTAATGATGCACGTAAGTATGATCATATTGGGCTATGCAGCTCTTTTATGTGGATCTTTATTATCAGTAGCACTTTTAGTCATTACATTTCAAAAGGACATAAGGGTTTTTGGTAAAAGCAATACTTTATTAAGTAGGACATTATCCTTCGGCGAGATCAAAAATATGAATGAAAGGTGGAATGTTTTACAAAACACTTATTTTTTTTCTTTTAGGAATTATTACAGGTCTCAATTAATTCAACAATTGGATCGTTGGAGTTATCGTGTTATTAGTCTAGGTTTTATTTTTTTAACTATAGGTATTCTTTCAGGAGCAGTATGGGCTAATGAAGCGTGGGGATCATATTGGAATTGGGACCCAAAGGAAACTTGGGCATTTATAACTTGGACCATATTTACGATTTATTTACATACTCAAACAAATAAAAATTTGAAGGGTACAAATTCTGCAATTGTGGCTTTTATGGGCTTTCTTATAATTTGGATATGTTATTTTGGAGTCAATCTATTCGAAATAGGGTTGCATAGTTATGGTTCATTTTCATTAATATCTAATTGAATTTAAAGAAAGGGATTGATGAAAACAAACAAAACATAGTAAGGCATATAAGAAAACTTCGTATAATCCAACGTGAACCATTTGAATCAAATAGTAATTCAAATGGTTCTTGCAAAGACTAAACATGAGTCTGGTTACAATTTTAATTCATTTTTTTAATTTAACTTAAGAGAAGAAAAATACTTATTTTTATCGTACAACAAACAATTTTTAAAATAAAAATAATAAAAATTTGTTTTTTATTTATGAAAACGGGCTGTTATTAGCTAGAATAGCTTCGACCTTGTTAACTGATAATGATAGAGCGAAACAGAGATACAGTACCTATTACGAATAAAACTATAGAAATAAAAAAAAAAAAGAACTCCCGGGGTTCAGAATTAAAAAACTTCAGAATTTTTAGCATTATATCCTTTGTATCCATATAATATCTGACGTCACGTAGGTAATCAATAAATAGTACTTAATATCATTCCAATTGTCATTACAAAATAAAATTAATTAAAAATTTTGGCATTAAAAGATATTTTTGGACAGCAATTTTTCTAAAAAGTACGATTAATTATGCAATAAAACTATTCACGACTAGTAAAAGGAAAACTATCGAGAAACTACCGAATGTTGTGAATAACTTTTGGTATTGGAATAGTGATTCCGCCCATTTCGTATAGATAAACATAGCTTATTCTATCATAAGTTGTTCTTGACAAGTGCAGCATCAATAAAGAAAAAATACAGGATATTTTCTTTATATTGCGACACTATTAGCAACCAGGAAAAAATATGATAAATGCGTGTGGGATAAAAATTTCATATTGATCCTAACCAATCCAGGAACTCCCGCTTTTTTTAATAAAATTTCGATTATAAGTATACAATAGATTTATGTATGTATATCGGGTAACCATGTATGTATATAGGGATATAAAATAAGGGTTGATTTGAATGACAGCAAAGGTAATAATAAACCCAGTATCAAATATTATTTCCAACGCCACTAATTGATTAGCAAACGTTTCAAAATGGAGTATTGGTTCATCGTAACCATATAAACCGATACTCAGAACTCCCATTAAGAGAAAAAGATAGACTCTCGCAATGTACAAAATAAACTTTGTAGATGAGTATAAACCTTTCCTTTCTAACCATACGAATACAAATAGATAAACCGGAATTAATTCTAACTCCTACATGATGAAAAAAGATAAAAAATTTATAGAAGAAAAAAACCCTATTGGAACACTGTACGTTACTATAATACCGGAAAATTTAATAATCAATAATCTTGAGTAACTAGGCGGGTTGCTAAAGTAGTGTTGAATCCCATTAGTCGAATGGATCCTATAGAAAGTGCATCTATTCCTAATTCTCTGTTAAAATTTAAAAAACGAATCTGTTTCTAATCCTCCGTCAATTGGATTAATGACTCGTCCAATTGGAAATGATAACAGAATGCATAGGTCGTGTTAATGTTAAAAGGAGTTGCCGCACGTCTATAAACATAATATCCTGCCTTTTATCTTATTTCTTATATAGAGGAGAAACAAAATTAAGAATAAACCTTAAAATATCATAAAAACTATGATTATTGTTAACCACGTAAAAAATTCGTGGTAACGACAAAATATACTATACTTGGACTAGAAAAACCCGTACTTAATATATTTTTTTGTGAATACGGGTTTTTGTCGATAAAAAAATATAAAACTCAAGTGGGGTTTTCTGGAATTATCAATAAGCTAGACCCATGCTCCGGGTTGTTTCATGCCATAAATAAACTCGAACACTTAAAAAATCCGTTGGGCAAGCAGATTCGCATCTCTTACAACCAACACAGTCCTCTGTTCGTGGAGCAGAGGCAATTTGCTTAGCTTTACATCCGTCCCAAGGTATCATTTCTAATACATCGGTAGGGCATGCTCTAACACATTGAGTACATCCTATACATGTATCATAAATTTTTACTGAATGTGACATTGGGTTTATAAATTTTTTAACATCATAAATTTTCAATCTAGTAAACTTCTAAATGAATCATATATTTAGATACCAGATGAATCAATGAATTTACGAAAATTTTTATAATCAATCAATTTCGAGATCGACTCATGAAAAGGAGCCAGGATACTTTGATTACTTACGTTTTTGCAAACATGGTTGTCATAAGATAAGTTACGTGTCATACATGATAATTCAATTCGAATTTGTTGAATATTATTATTCGAATTGATTTATACGAGTTGCCTTCCTATTACGATAAATTGACGAGACAATAGCCGGACAATAGTTACTTTGGCGGCTGCAATAGCTATAATATAACAAAAATTAAGAAAAAGTTTGGTGACTATCAAAAAAATTATAAAATGTTACGAAACCCATATTAATGGCCTTCGGCAAAATCTCAAGACATATACACATTACACACACATAATAACCCTACTTGGATTCGTTTCATTTCAATATGAACAATGATTCAATCGATTCAATTGACTAAAATATAACACGTATAATAAAGGAATATATTGGTAATAGATTGAACTAAACATTTTTATTTTATTTATTATACAAAAATACTCTGCAAATTCTTTCTTTTTATTATAAAAAGTAATTACTAAATAATTTAGTATAATTGATATGACTGATATGAATAGTCTAATATAATACTAAATAAACAAGTAGCGCCTTTATATAGAATAAGATTCTCTTTCAGAGAAGTAATTTTGTCTCATCTGCTAGAGCTTGAATAATTCCTCCGGGGCCTGCGGATTCAATTCGGGTCTAATACGCTTTTTGTTGTATCCCTATGAATATTTATCTTTCTAACCATAACCATACAATTAATTACTAGTAGATCTAATTAGGATTTCTAATACAAGAATAAACAAACACTCATATAATCTCAGACGGGTTACTCTTTTAAGGATTCTAATCCGTAAAAAAAAGAGTGGATAGCTTTTATTTTTTATTTTTGTTGTATAAATTATCATTTCAAAGATCAACTTCTTCGACAATGATATCTCTGCCACCTCGTATTGGCATAATATTATCCAATTTCATTCTTTATAACTACGAACGAAGTAAATATTTGAAAATTGATAAAATCCGATGGGTAAATTTTTAATCTATAAGGACAAATACTCCGTTCTCCGATCATAAAAATTCCCAATTTCCCCTTGGCTTGGGGATTACACTCTTACATAAAGTTTTTATTTCGACAATTCAAAAGTAGGGGAAGATTTTATATTACTAAATCTATATTAAAAACTCTTCCATTCGAAATCACTTACTCTATCAAAACATCGTATTTCTAAATTTTCATTTCATAGGACACCCTAAGAAGCCTTTATAGCGTCTGTTGAATAAATGGATTGCGCCAGTTCACTAATTCATACTAAATAACGAGCTGGTGAATCCAATGCCAAGAAGAGGATTCACCAATCCAATTTGTTGTAACACTCATAATGATCATACAAAGACCCCGTTCTATTCTGAAAGCTCGTGGTGTTGGTTCTGGTAAACCCAAATTTATTACTTTCTCTCGTCCAATAACGTCCACTCTTTCAACTAAAAAAAAAAAATAAAATAATCTAAAACTACTTTTCAAATTAACGAGTTTTTGGCTCCCGAATATTAAACTGACCAATTAATTGTTTATAACGTACTCTATTTTTTTTTGACAAATAAGCTATCAGCCGTTGACGCTTTCCCAAAATTTTCAGTAGACTTCTCTGAGATAAATAGTCTTTTTTGTGTAATTCCAAATGTAAAGTAAGTTTCCGTATTTTATTAGTAAAACTTAATACTTGAAATTCCACCGACCCCTTGTTTTCTTTTTTTGAAATAACTGAGATAAATGAATTTTTTACCATAACAAAAATTCTTCGTCCCCCTCTATCTTTTTGTTCTTTATTTTTATTTTTTAAATGTGAATTTTATCGATCATTAAATAATGCCAATTATTTTAATCTGGTTTTCACACTAAGCCTAATTCTATTATGGACCCATAACCTAGTTTTATCAAATAAAAAGACTCCATATAATTTTCATTTTATTTGTATAGAAATACAAAAGGATGTTACATTCCAGTATTCAACAAATAGAATAATTTATATCTAAAAAAATATACTTTTTTTAGATTCGTTTTTAGATTAGATCGAATTTATAAAAATTATTATTATGTATCAGAATGGAATATAAGACAGCGGATGTATCCATCTTTTTATATAATATACCAAGAGTTAAGGATATATAATAAAAGTCTATCATTAACAAATTTTTACTTGTGGATACATATATATCCTTAACATACTGAAACGACTGCCATTATTGGTATCAAACCAATAGCGATTTGCACAAATTAAATCTTCTAATCGATAATTGGGCCACAGAAAGGACTTTAATTTAGTTAATTTTTTTTTACCTATATACAAATGCTCGTTTTCATCCAAAAAGTGACCATAGTTTTTTATGTTGTTCCTATTGCCAAATATTGGATTTATATCCACACTATTTCTATTCCTATAATTGAAATCCATTAGAATTCTAAATTCTCTACGCCGTCTAGGTGATAAAAAATTTTCAGGAATAAGCAAATCAGAATAATTTTCATTTTTAGTTCCAAACATTTGTTGACTTACGATAGATTTTTTCATTTGTTTTTTATCAATGGATCCTTTTTCTTGGTATCTTTCATTAGTTTGGCGCTTATTCTTATGAACCAATGAAATACCCACGGTTTGATACATAAAAAATTGTCTATCGTTTTTTACAGACAGACGAACTGGTTCGATCATCAATATTCCTTTTTTTATCAATTCTGTAAGAGTTAAATCTTTCTGAGTCAGCATTATATCCAGACTCATTTCTCCTCTTTTAATAGAGGATAGAGCAATTTCTTTTGGATTTATCAATCTAAGGAGAAGACAATATATCTTGATATTATTCATCATTTTGTCATTCAAAGTATCATTCCATCTCAATTGAAAAAGTAAATACCTTTTCAGGAATAAATAGAGTTCTGCTTCTGTATTACTCTTGTATTGCTTTTTATTTTTAATGTTTGATTTCACATAATCTTCTTCAAGATCTTTTTGTTGATTTGAGAGAATGGATTCCAGATTATCCTGGTTTTGTACATTTGATCCAAGATTCCCTAGGCCCGACAACTCTTTTTCTTCTTGATTTTGATTCTCTAATTCAAAATATTTGTTTTCATTTGATGATAAAAAAGGCTTTTTTAATTGGATGGGAATGATATTTTTATTTTCCCTAACATTTTTTTTTTCATTAAAATTTAAAAGAAGTAATTTGATTGGTATAATCCACGGTTTTATCTTATATTCATTGTAAAGTAATTCTAATTTTGGGAAGAACCAAAGTCCTATATTTGATTTGGGACGATTTAGTATTTCTTCATTCATTCCCATCCAATTAAAAAAGTTTTTTTTTTGATTGAGTGTTTGGATTTCTTTATGGATTGTAAGATAAAAAGGACTATTTTTATTGCTGTTGGTACTGGTATCAATATCAACCGAGTCTCCAATATTTAATTTTTTTTTTAAATCAAAATGTATAATTCTACAATCAAAATATTTTCTATTTGGATTTTTCTCCATATCCACAATATTATCTTCTCCTAAATAATTAGGGATAGGACCTAACATATCGAGTAATTTTCGTTTATCTGTGTTGTAATTATAATAAATCCTTTCTTTCTTTTTTTTTACTTGTAATCTTATTTGTAATGGCGATTCATAAATATATGAGCCGATTCTATCTTCATAATTAATAGATTTATATGATAAAAGATCATATCCATATTGTTTTTTAAAATTATCTTTTTGATTTGAGAATGAAATTTCTTCATAATCGGTTTTTTTTTTGTAATGAATTAATTGTACTTTTTCATAAAAATCCCATTTGTTTAAATTTTTATTCTGAACGGCACGGTGTTGATTGATTCTATTTCTCCATTTTTGTGATACTAGTCGGGACCACCTAATTGGAGATAAATCATATCGATAAAAACCCCTTAATAACAACAACCATTTTTTCCATTGCTCCCTTTCAGACTTCCTAAATTTTTTATGTCTTAATTTATAATCTGAATTAAATATTCCTTGTATTCCAAAAGAATCCTTTATTTGTTGCTTAAGAAAAAAAGATGTTCCATGATATTGAAAAGCATATCTTAACTTATCCAAGTTATTAACTTGGGTTTTTGATAATTTATAAAATACATAGGTTTGTGATAATGAGGATAAGTCACAAAAAATCTGCGAACTTACCTTGCTATTACTAATATTATAAAGTGACTTTTTTCTAGTTGAAATAAAACGAATTGTAGTTGGATTTATTTTATCAACTTTTTCTTTATTTCCTTCATTATTGTAAATGTATTTATAAATAATTTTTTTTGTTGATTCAAGAAAAGGTTGTGCATTGAGACTGGAAATATTTATGATAAATAAAGGAATATCTATGTATAGCTTTTCAATAAAATATTTTATAAAATAATTTAATTTGCGAATTAATCTATTATTTCTTCTTTTAAAGATTTTTAAAATATTTTTTGTTGATTCTAATCCTTTTTTAGTATTGTAACTTCTTTTGTTAAGACTAATTTTTATATCCGATGTTCGAAATTCTTTTTTTTTTTCTTTTTTAATTATTTCTATTTGATTTATGATTATCTTTATTCTATCAGTCAGGTCCTTCATTTTAGTTTCTGTCAGTGAATACTTTGTCCAATCCATAAATCCATTTTGAATGGGCGATTCATGAATAATTGGATCATTGATTATATCATCTTTTTCTTTTTTAGTTTGACTTGATTCATATATTTCTTTGAATCCAAATAATATAATTTTTTTTTTGAGGTTTTTAAAAATAGGCTCAAAAAAGGAAAGTCGTTTTCGGGGAGAACCAAAAGGAAGTTCAGCTTCCATTCCCCAAACTGTTAGAAAACAAAAAGCATCTTTTTGGCTTTTCTTTGTTATTGAGTCTATATGGTGGGGTCGGAACTTAGATCTGTGCCAGGGTTTCAAACAGAAAGGAAATAGGATTTTTATTTGAATACCATCTGTTAACCAGTTTTTAGGAAATTCTGTTTCTGATAATGGAACACCATTATAGGTACATTTAACATGCATCTCCCTA